AATTTTTAAAATTGCTTAATTTTTAATATAAAAATATTTTTAAATTATAAAATTATAATTAAAATGTTAAAGATTAATTTTTTTAAAATTAATTTTTAAAATTACTTAATTTAAAATATAAAGATATTTTTAAATTATTAAATTATAATTAAAATGTTAAAGATTAATTTTTTTAAAATTAATTTTTTAAATTATTTAATTTTGTATACAAGAATATTTTTAAATTATTAAATCATAATTAAAATGTTAAAAATTAATTTTTAAAATTATTTAATTTATATATAAGAATATTTTTGAACTGTTAAATTATAGTTAAAGTGTTAAAAATTAATTTTTTTTAAATTAATTTTTTAAATTGCTTAGTTTTGAATATAAATATTTTTAAATTATTAAATTATAATTTAAGTATTAAAAATTAATTTTCTTTAAATTAATTTTTAAAATTGCTTAATTTTATATATAAAAATATTTTTAAATTATTAAATTATAATTAAAATGTTAAAAATTAATTTTTAAAATTATTTAATTTTTAATTTAAAATATTTTGAATTATTAATTTATAATAAAAATATTTTTAATAATTAAATTATAATATTTAGAAAAATAATTTTTAAATTTATTTAATTTTAAATATAACTATATCCTTAAATTTATTTAATTATAATTAAAATATTAAACATTAATTTTTTATATTATTTAATTTAAATATATTTTTATTTAAAATTAATTAAATTTAAGAATTTACTTATAATTATATTGTTAAAATTAATTTTTAAATTTATTAATTTTTTAAGTTATATTTTTATTAAGTTAAATTATAATAAATAATTTTAAAAATTTAAAAATTAATTTTTATAAAATTATTAAAATTAATGTTTATAAAAATTTATTTATAAATTTAATTTAAATATAAATATTTTATAAAATTTAATTTATTGCATTTAAGAAATAGACTAAGTTAAAGTTATTAAATTCATAATTTAAAGATAAATATTTTTTTTTCTTTAAATTTTAGTTTAAGAAAAAATTTTTTTTTTACAAAAAAAAGAAATTAAATTATTATTAATAAATTTAAAATTTTAAATTTTAATTTAGTTAAAAATTAATTTTAATTTATTGATATATATAATTATTAAATATTCATATAAATTTAAATAATTTTAATAAATTTTAATATATAATATTATTATTTTTTAAAAAATTAATTATAGATAAAATTATAATATAAAATCATTATGTGCCAGCATTTGCGGTTAAACATAATATATAAATTAATTAATTTATTTAAGTATAATTTTAATAGTAAATTATTTAAAAATTAAAATATTATTTTTTTTTTAGATAAAATAAAAATTTTATAAAAATTTAATTTATACTTAATTTAATATAATTACAAAAATTTATTTATAAACTAGGATTAGATACCCTATTATTTAAATTAATATTTATTTATAAATTATTAATTAAATTAATAAAATTAAAAATTATGGCGGTAATTAAATTTATTTAGGGGAATTTGAAAAATTAAATTGATAGTCCACGATAAATTAAACTTAATTTAATATATTTATGTATGTTTGTTAAAAAAATATTTTTTAAAAATTTTCAATATTTTAAATATTTTAAAAATAAGATTTCAGATCAATATGTAATAAATTAAGATTTTTTTAATTACTTAAAATTAAATTTATTAAAAATATAATTAAAAATATTTAAATTAAATTTTTATTATAATAGGATTTAAAAGTAAAGTAAAAAATTATTTTATTTGAATAAAATTTTTAATTATGTACAAATTGCCCGTCACTTTTATTTATAAATAAAATAAGTCGTAACAAAGTAAATGTATTGGAAAGTGTATTTAGAACTTAGGGATATAGTTAATTTATAACATTTATTTTGCTAATAAAAATAATTTATTTAAAATATTTTATTCTTAAATTTTTTAAAAAATTATTTTTATAAAATTATTTATTTTTACTATTTAAAATAATATTTAATCATTTATATTTTTATTAATTTAAAAATTTTATTTATTTATATTTTTAGTATTGAAAAAGAAATTAATTAAATTAATAAAAAAAAAAATTTTTTATTTTTACCTTTTGTATCAGGGTTTATTAAAATTTTTAAAGTATTTTTTTTTCTCGAATTAAATTGAATTAATTAAATATAAATATTAATATGTAATTATTATAAAAAATATTTAATTTGTAAAAAAATTTTATTCATAATTTAATATATCTAGTTATTTTATAATTAAATTTAATTTATTTAATTTTTTTTTTATTATTATTTATTAATGATAAAAATATTTTTAACAAAAAATCTAAGGGATTAGCTTTAGATTTTTTAAAATATTTAAATTTTATTTTTTAAATTTAAATAAAAATAAAAATTTTTATTTTTAATTAATTTATAATTATTAAAAAATTTAAATTTTTAAAATTTAATAAATAATATAAAAATAATTTTATATTTATAAAATAAAAATTTTTAATTTTTTTAAATTTTTTATTATAATAAAATTAGTAAATAATTTTTTTAAAAAATTTAATATTTTTAAATAAATTTTAAATGAATTAGGCAATAATTTATTATTCAAATGTTTAATAAAAACATTGTTTATTGAATAAAAATAATAAATAATTTCTGCTCAATGAAAATTTAAATAGCTGCAATTTTTGTACTAAGGTAGCATAATCATTTGTCTTTTTAATAAGGTCTAGAATAAATGAAATAATGAAATAATAACTTTATAATAAATTTTAGATTGAATTTTATAATTAAGTTAAAAATCTTAATTATTTTAATTAGACGAGAAGACCCTATAGAATTTTATATATTAAATTTATAAATTTATTAATTTAAATTTTTTTTTTTATTTATATATTTAATTGGGGTTATTTTAAAATTTAAATAAATTTTAATATATTTAAATATAAATTTATAGAAATTAAATATTAATATTAATAAAATAAATAAATTACCTTAGGGATAACAGCGTAAAAATTTTAAGGCGATCTTAGCTTAAAAATTATTTGCGACCTCGATGTTGAATTAAGATAAATTATTGGTGTAGAAACTTTTAAATTAAGTCTGTTCGACTTTTAAAATCTTACATGATTTGAGTTTAGATCGGTGTGAGCCAGATCGGATTCTATCTATTAAAATATAAATTAATTTTGTACGAAAGGACTTTTTAATTTTAATAATTAATTTTTAAATTAATATTAGAATAAAATTATTTACTTTGGCAGAATAGTGTATTAAATTTAGAATTTAAAAATAAGTTTTTAAAATTTAAGTAAAAATTTTTTTATTAATTTTTTTAAATTATATAGTTAGGACATTAATAATAATTTTTATAGTTTTAATTTCTGTAGCTTTTCTAACTTTGTTAGAACGAAAAATTTTAGGTTACATTCAAATTCGTAAGGGGCCTAATAAATTAGGATTTATAGGAATTATTCAACCTTTTAGAGATGCTATTAAATTGTTTAATAAAGAATTTTTTTTAATTTTTAAATCTAATTATATTTATTATTATTTTTGTCCTTTGATAAGCATATTATTAATATTATTTTTATGAAATTTAATCCCATTTTTAAGAATAAATATATTTAGAGAATTTAATTTTATTTTAATATTATGTTTTTTAAGATGCGGGGTTTATCCTTTAATAATAGGGGGGTGATCTTCTAATTCAATTTACTCTTTATTAGGGGGTTTACGAAGAGTTGCTCAAACTATTTCCTATGAAGTTAGATTAATCTTAATTTTATTGAGAATAATTTTTTTACTAGAGTCAATAAATTTTATAAAATTTATTTATTTACAAAAATATTGTTGATTTTTAATTTATAACTTTCCTTTATTTTTAGTATTTTTAGTAAGTTCTTTAGCAGAATTGAATCGAACTCCTTTTGATTTTTCAGAAGGGGAGTCTGAACTAGTGTCTGGTTTTAATATTGAATATATAAGAGGAACATTTGCAATAATTTTTATTGCTGAATATGGAATAATTATATTTATGATAATTTTAATATTAATTTTTTTTTTTTTTTGTAAAATTAATTTACTATTAATTTTTTTATTTTTATTAAGTTTATTTTTAATTATTTGAATTCGAGGGACTTTCCCTCGGTTTCGATATGATAATTTAATATATTTAAATTGAATATGTTACCTTCCTTTAAGATTAATTTATTTAATTTTTTTATTATATTTAAAGAGTTTAAATTATTAGAAAATTTAATTTTTCTATAATATGTATTCAAAACATATTGCTTAGATAGCTAAATAATTAATATTTTAAATCAGAATTTTTTGATAATTTATTAAAAATAAAAAAATATAAAAAGTAAGAAATTGACATAAATTGACCAATAATAATGTACGGGTCTTCAACAGGACGAGCCCCAATCCAGGTTAAAATAATAAAATTACAAATAAATATTCAAAATAAAATTTGATTTAAAAAATAAAATTTAAATCTTTTTATTTTATAATTAAAATTTAAAGATATAGTTAATAAGATTAAAATTGATAGTAATAAAGCAATAACCCCGCCTAATTTATTAGGAATAGATCGTAAAATTGCGTAAGCAAATAAAAAATATCATTCAGGTTGAATATGAATCGGGGTGACTAAAGGGTTAGCTTTATTGTAATTTTCCGGATCAGATAATATATAAGGTCTTCTACAACAAATAAAAATAAAAATTAATAAAAAAACAATAAAACCTAAAATATCTTTAATTGAATAATAAGGATTAAAAGGAATTTTAAAAAAATTTCTTCTTAACCCTAAAGGATTAGAGGACCCTGTTTCGTGTAAAAATATTAAATGAATAATTACCAATACTAATACAATAAAAGGTAAAATAAAATGAAATGAGTAAAATCGGTTTAATGTTGCATTATTAATAGAAAAACCTCCCCATAATCATAAAACAATGTCATTTCCTATGTAAGGAATTGCAGAAATTAAATTAGTAATTACTGTCGCCCCTCAAAATGATATTTGACCTCAAGGTAAAACATATCCTAAAAAAGCTGTCATTATAGTAAATAAAAAAATTATTGTTCCTGAAAATCATGTTTTTTTAAATGTAAAAGAATTATAATATATTCCCCGTCCAATATGAATAAATAATCTAATAAAAAAAAATGAAGCCCCATTTATATGAATTATTCGTATAAATCACCCATAATTTACATCTTGTATAATATGAATAATTCTTAAAAATGCTAGATCTACATTCCCACAATAATGGAATGATAAAAATAAGCCCCTTAAAATTTGAATGACAAGGCATAAACCTAAAATTGACCCAAAATTTCATAAAATTGAAATATTTAAAGGTGTCGGTAAAATAATAATTATATTATTAATAATTTTAAAAATTGAATTTTTTTTTAATAAAGATTTTTTCATATTAATTAATTTTTCGTAATGTATATTTATTTATTAAAATTATTTTAACAATTAATGTTAACGTTAAAAGTAAATAAAAAATAGATATTAAATTTATTAAATTTATTATATATATATATAATAGTAAAAGTTTTAAAAAATTTAAATTTAAATAATTTATTTCTTTAAATTTATATCAAATTAAAAATTTATTTTTATAAAATATTATTATAAAAATGAATAAAATTAAAATTACTATTTTTAATATAAAATTTTTCCAAAAAATTATTTTTATAGATATAATTATATTATTAATAAATCTAGTGAAATATAAAAATAAAATTATTAAACCTCCAATAATAATTAAAAATCTAATAAAAGATCATCAATTATTGTCTAAATATAAAGATAAATTAAATGATATTAAAATATTAAATAAAAATAAAACTCTTCCTAAAATTATAGGATGAAGTATTTTATAACTTGAAGGAAAAATATTAATAATTAAGAGAATTAGGGAAATATTAATAATAAAAAAAATTAATAAATTAAAAATTGATTTTTTCATTTATTTTAATAAATTAATTTCAAAATAGTTTAAAATTTAAAATTTTAATTTTGGAGATTAAAGATAATTTATATTTTTTGAAATTTTTAAAACTATAAATTTAAAATTTACAAAATTAATTTACAAAATTAATATTTTTATTAAATTAAGTTTTAATTTATCTAAATTATTATTTATATTTTTATATATTTGTTATGAATTTATTTTTATATTCTTCTATATTTCAATTTTTAATATTAACATTAATAAGTCTAGAATTTTTAATGCTAAGAACTTTAATATTAATAATAATAAATTTTATATTTTTAAATATAGAAAATTTTATTTTATTTTTTTTAATTTTCATTGTTTGCGAGAGAGTTTTAGGGTTAACTTTATTATTAATATTAATTCGAAACCAAGGCAATGATAATTCTAAAATTTTATTACTAAATTTATGATAAAAATTATTTTTTTTTTTATTGTATTAAATTTTATTATATTAAATATTAAAAAATATATATATATATACCTAAGAATTTTAACATTTTCAATATTTTTTTATTTTTTATTGTTTTTCAATTATAATAATTATTTTATAAAAATTTACAGAAATATAGGAATAGATTTATTAAGATTATTTTTATCTTTATTAACTTTATGAATTATAGGAATTTCTTTTACATTAAGTAAAAAGAATTTTATAAACAAAATTTATTTTTTAATATTAATTTTATTAATATTTAATTTAATCATAAGTTTCATATGAATAAATTTGTTTTTATTTTATATTTTTTTTGAATTTAGATTGATTCCAATTTTTTTTATTATTTTAAGTTGAGGGTACCAACCCGAACGATTAAAAGCTTCATTATATATAATATTTTATACATTATTTTTTTCTTTACCTTTTTTAATTATTTTATATTTTTTATTTAATTATTTAAATTCTTTAAGAATTTTATTGATTAATGAAATAAATATAAAAAATTATTTATGATCTTTTTTATATTATTTTTTTATAATAATAATTTTTTTAGTAAAATTACCAATATTTATATTTCATAATTGACTCCCTAAAGCTCATGTGGAGGCCCCTGTAGTTGGCTCAGTAATTTTAGCAGCTATTATATTAAAATTAGGGGGGTACGGAATTATTCGATTTTTAAATTTTATAAATTTAAATTTTTTTTGAATAAAAGATTTTTTAATTATTATAAGATTAATTAGAATATTTATTTTAAGAATCTTATGTTTACGGCAATTTGATATAAAAGTAATTGTGGCTTATTCTTCTGTAGTTCATATAAGAATAATATTAATTGGTCTTTTAAGAATAAAAATATGAGGGGTAAAAGGAGGTGTATTTATAATAATTGGGCATGGAATTTGTTCATCTAGAATATTTATTATAGTTAATTATTTATATGAACGTTCTAATAGTCGAAGAATTCTTATTAATAAAGGAATAATAAATTTTATCCCTTCATTTATATTAATGTGATTTTTATTGTGCATAAACAATATAGCTTCCCCCCCTTCTTTAAATTTAGTGAGAGAAATCATAGTAATTTCAATTTTATTAAATTGAAGAATAAAAATTATTATTTTATTAATATTAGGAATATTTTTCAGAGCTTGTTATAATATTTATTTATTTAGATATGTATGTCATGGAATATATAATCATAAAATTATAAAAATTTTTTCATTTAATATTTTTGAATATATAATTTTAATAATTCATTTTTTACCATTAAATTTATTAATTTTAAAATTAAATTTAATAATTTAATTAATTTAAATAATTTAATTAAAATATTGATTTGTGGAATCAAAAATATAAATTTAAAATTATTTTAAATAATTGTATTATTTATTATTAATGGAATTTTTTTATTTATTTTTTGTTTAGTTATGTTACTTTTAAGAATTTATTTTATATTATTTAATTTAGAATTTTTTTTAGAATGAAGATTAATTATTTTAAATTCTTCAATAATAAGAATATTAATTTATATAGATTGAATTAGATTAATATTTATATTTACAGTAATATTAATTTCCTCAATAATTATGTTTTATTGTGTTGAATATATAAGTCATGAATTAAATAAAATTCGATTTTTTTATTTAATATTATTTTTTATTATTTCTATAATTTTAATAATTATAAGACCTAGAATAATTTCAATTATTTTAGGGTGAGACGGGCTGGGCCTAACTTCTTACGGGTTAGTAATTTTTTATCAAAATTATTTTAGTTACAATTCAGGCATATTAACTATTTTAATAAACCGAGTAGGTGATATTATAATCATATTATCTATTAGAATTTTAATAATTTTAGGAAATTGAAATTTTATAAATTTTAATTTTAATTTTGAAAATTTTTTTTTATTATTTTTTCTTACTTTAGCGAGATTTACTAAAAGAGCTCAATTACCTTTTTCTTCATGGTTACCAGCTGCAATAGCGGCCCCAACCCCTGTCTCTTCATTAGTTCATTCTTCTACTTTAGTAACTGCTGGAATTTATTTATTAATTCGTTTTAATTTTTTAATTTATAAAAATTCTAAAATTTTATTTTTTATTTTATCAATTGGGTTAATTACTATGTTAATAGCAGGAATTAGGGCTAATTTTGAATTTGATTTTAAAAAAATTATTGCATTTTCCACGCTTTCTCAATTAGGCTTAATAATAATAATTTATAGAATAAAATTTTTTATTTTATCTTATTTTCACCTTATTATTCATGCAATATTTAAATCAATAATATTTATATGTTCAGGAATTATTATTCATTCAATAATAAATTTTCAGGATATTCGTTATATAGGAAATTTAATAAATTTTCTACCATTAACATTCATTATTATTTTTATCTCTAATATATCATTATGTGGAATGCCATTTTTTTCTGGATTTTATTCTAAAGATTTAATTTTAGAAAAAATTTTTATAAGAAATTTTTTTTTAATTTTATTTATTTTATTGATTTTTGGGACTTTACTAACAGTAATTTATAGAATCCGTTTAATATATTATTTATTAAATAAAAATTTTAATTTTTTCAGGATATTTAAATTAAATGATTTTAAGTTAATAAATTTTTCTCTTTTTTTTATATTAATTAATTCTATTTTTATAGGGTATATACTTAATTTTTTAATTTTTTTAAATATTGAAGATATTTATTTAATAAAATTTGAAAAATTAATAATTTTAATAATTTGTTTAATTTCAATTATTGTGGGAAAAATATTTTTTATTTCAAAATTTAAATTTAATTATTTATTCATATATATATATGGAAAAATATTTTTTTTAAATTTTATAAATTTTTATATAAATAATTTTTTAATATTAATAAAAAATTATTACTTTTTAATTGACAAAGGCTTAGAAATTTTCTCTGAAAATTTAATTACAGAAATTTTAAAATTTTTAAATTTAAAAATTTTTAGAAAAATTAATTTATTAAATTTAATGTTATCTACTAGATTATTAATTTTATTTTTTATATTGATTTATTTAAATAGTTTAAATTAAAAATTTAATATTGAAAATATTAAGATAAATTATCTAATTTTTTAAATAATTTATGAAAAAGAAATTAATTTTATATTGAAAATATAATGTTTTTAATTAAACTATCATAAATTTTAAAAATGAAAAAATGATTTTTTTCTACTAATCATAAAATTATTGGAATTTTATATTTTATTTTTGGTACTTGAGCAGGAATTTTAGGTTTATCTTTAAGAATAATGATTCGTATAGAACTAAGAATACCAGGCTCTTTAATTGGGAATGACCAAATTTATAATTCTATTGTTACTGCTCATGCTTTTATTATAATTTTTTTTTTTGTAATGCCTGTAATAATAGGGGGATTTGGAAATTTTTTAATTCCCTTGGTTATAGGAATTCCTGATATAATTTTTCCTCGAATAAATAATATAAGATTTTGACTCCTTCCCCCTAGGATTCTATTATTAATTTCTAGAATATTTGTAGGCAGAGGGACAGGAACAGGCTGAACAGTCTACCCTCCTTTATCGAGAAATTTAGGTCATATGGGGCCATCAGTAGATTTATCAATTTTTTCCCTTCATATTGCTGGAATTTCTTCAATTATAGCTTCAATTAATTTTATTACTACAATTTTAAACATAAAATTATATAAAATAGAATTAATTCCTTTATTTTCTTGAGCAATATTATTAACAGCAATTTTATTACTTTTATCCTTACCTGTTTTAGCAGGAGCAATTACTATACTTTTATTTGATCGAAATTTAAACTCTTCATTTTTTGACCCAATAGGAGGGGGGGATCCTATTTTATATCAACATTTATTTTGATTTTTTGGCCACCCTGAAGTTTATATTTTAATTTTACCCGGATTTGGATTAATTTCCCATATAATTAGAAATGAGAGAATAAAAAAAGAAGTATTTGGAATTATAGGAATAATTTATGCAATAATTTCTATTGGGTTATTAGGATTTATTGTTTGAGCTCACCATATATTTACTATTGGAATAGATGTAGACACTCGGGCTTATTTTACTTCTGCCACTATAATCATTGCTGTCCCCACAGGAATTAAAATTTTCAGGTGGTTAGCTTCTTTAAATGGAATAAAATTAATAATAAATGTTAGAAATCTATGAATTTTAGGTTTTATTTTTTTATTTACTTTAGGTGGATTAACTGGGATCATATTGTCTAACTCATCAATTGATATTATTCTTCACGACACTTATTATGTAGTGGCTCATTTTCATTATGTATTATCTATAGGAGCCGTTTTTGCTATTTTTGGAAGTTTTATTTATTGATACCCTATGATATTTGGGTTTAGAATAAATAAAATTTGATTGAAAATTCAATTTTTTTTAATATTTTTAGGAGTAAATTTAACTTTTTTCCCTCAACATTTCTTAGGTTTAAGAGGCATACCCCGACGATATAGGGATTACCCAGATTCATATTTATGTTGAAACTTAATTTCTTCAATTGGCAGATTTATATCAATTTTTAGGACTTTATTTTTTTTTTTTATTATCTGAGAAAGAATTTCATCTTATCGAATTGTATTATTTATAAAAAATTTAAATAATTCAATTGACTGAATAGTATCTTATTCCCCAAATTTACATACTTTTTATGAAATTCCAAAAATTTTTAAATAATTTTAAAATTTTCTTTTATGGCAGATTAGTGCAATAAATTTAAGATTTATATATATAATTTAATTATTAAAAGAAAACTTAAGTTTATTTCTTTATGAACTAATTTTATATTACAAGATAGAAATTCTTCGATTATAGAAAATTTAATTTTATTTCATGACTACGCAATAATTATTATTATAATAATTTTAATTTTAATTTCTTATATTTTAATTTTTATAACATTAAATAATTATATTAATCGATTTATATTTGAAGGGCAATTAATTGAAATCATTTGAACAATTATTCCTATATTATTTTTATTTTTTTTAGTATTTCCTTCTTTAAAAATTTTGTATTTAAGAGATGAAATTTTAAATCCTTATTTAACAATTAAAATTTTAGCACATCAATGATACTGATCTTATGAATATAGAGACTTTAAAGATATAATATTTGATTCTTATATAAATTCTGAAATAAATAATTTTAATTTTCGTTTATTAGATGTTGACAATAATATAATTATCCCTATAAATTTAAATTTACGTTTAATAATTTCTTCCTTAGATGTAATTCATTCATTTACAATTCCTAGGGCAGGAATTAAAATTGATGCAGTGCCTGGTCGTTTAAATCAAATTTTAATAAATTTAAACCGCCCAGGAATTTATTACGGTCAATGTTCAGAAATTTGTGGAATCAATCATAGATTTATGCCAATTGTTGTAGAATCAAATTCTATTAAAAACTTTTTATTTTGAATTAATAAAAATTAAATATCATTTGAAATAAATTTAATTTATTATAATTTGATTTAAAAAATCAATTCTTTTATTAAGATATCAAATGATAATTAAAAATTAGTTAAATTTATAATATAAATATGTCATATTTAAGTTATTTTAAAAATATTTTTATATTCCTCAGATAAGACCTTTAATATGAATAATTTTATATATTTACTTTATTTTAAATTATTTTATTTTTTTAATTTTAATAAATTATATATATTTAATTAAAAATAAATTTAATTTAATAAAATTTAAAATTAATTTAAATAAATTTTTTATTAAATGATAAATAATTTATTTTCAATTTTTGACCCTGCAACATCAATAATTTTTTCAATAAATTGAATTAGAAATTTTTCTGTAATAATTTTTTTCCCTTTATTTTATTGATTTGTCCCTTCTCGAATAAATATAATTTATTTAGAATTAATTTTTTATTTGATTAATGAATTTAAAGTTTTAATAAATAAAAAAATTAATTATTTAAATATAATTATTTTTTTAAGAATATTTGTATTATTAATATTAAATAATTTTATAGGATTATTTCCTTACATTTTTACTTCTTCAAGACACTTAGTAATAAGATTATCCTTATCAATAATTTTATGAATATCTTATACTATTTTTGGATGATTAAATTATAGAAATCACATATTTACTCATTTAGTCCCCCAAGGAACACCTTTTATTTTAATACCATTTATAGTTATTGTTGAATCACTTAGAAACAATATTCGAGCGGGAACCCTAAGAGTTCGTTTAAGAGCTAATATAATTGCTGGTCACTTATTAATAACATTAATTTCATCAACTGGGGAAAATTTATCTTTTTTTCTTTTAATATTTATATTATTAAGACAAAGAATTTTAATTATTTTAGAAATTAGTGTTTCTTTTATTCAAGCTTATGTATTTTCAGTTTTAAGAACACTTTATAGAACTGAATCAAATTAATGAAAAAATTATTTCAACCTTTTCATTTAGTGACTTTTAGGCCTTGACCTATTCTTATGTCTTTTAGGATTATAAATTTACTATTAAGAGTAATTTTTTGATTTAATTTTAAATTTTTTTTATATCTTTTAATTAATATATTAATTTTATTGATATGTATGTATCAATGATGACGAGATGTAATTCGAGAAGGATTTTTACAAGGATTTCATACTTTTAAAGTTATTAAAGGATTAAAAATTGGGATAATTTTATTTATTATCTCTGAAATTTTTTTTTTTATTAGTATTTTTTGATGTTATTTTCATATATTTTTGTCCCCTAGAATTGAGATTGGAAGATTGTGACCCCCAAAAAACATTAAATTATTTAACCCTTACAGAATTCCTCTCTTAAATACTGTAATTTTATTATCTTCAGGGGTTAGGGTAACTTGATGTCATTATAGATTAATTAATTCAAATTTTAAAGATAGTCTTTTAAGTATAATAATCACAATTATTTTAGGGTTAATTTTTTCTTTATTTCAATTAATAGAGTATAAAGAAAGAACTTTTACTTTTTCTGATTCTGTTTATGGATCAATTTTTTTTATATCAACGGGATTTCACGGATTTCATGTATTAGTAGGCACAATTTTTTTAATAGTAAATTACTTACGAATTTTAAATTTAAATTTTTCTAAAATTCATCATTTTGGGTTTGAGGCAGCTTGTTGATATTGACATTTTGTAGATGTTGTATGAATATTTTTATATATTTTAGTTTATTTTTGATTATTTTAATTTATATTTATAGTATAAAAAGTACAAATAATTTCCAATTATAGAGTTTTAATTTTTAAATAAATATATTTTATAAATTATATTTTTAATATTAATATATTCTTTAATTTTAACAATTTTAGTAATTTTTATATTTTTAATAAATTTAATTTTATCTAAAAAAATATTTAAAAATCGTGAAAAAAATTCAAGTTTTGAATGTGGATTTGATTCAATTTCTAAAAATCGGATACCTTTTTCTTTACAATTTTATTTAATTAGAATTATTTTTTTAATTTTCGACATTGAAATTTCTATTATTTTACCTTTTATTTTTTCTAATAATTTAAATTTTTATTATTTTGTAAATTTTATAAGATTAATTATTTTAATTTTATTATTAGGATTAATTATAGAATGACATGAAGGTGCATTAAAATGATTTAAATAAACAATATGACTGAAATTAAGTGATAAATTGTAAATTTATTTATGAAAATATATTTTCTATTGTTACAATTTTAAGATAATAAAAATTGAATTTCTAATTCTAATTTTAAATATTTAAATATTTTTATCTTTATGTTTAAATTTAAAAAATTTTTTTAAATTTGCAATTTAATATTTTATAAATATAAATTATTAAACAAAAAAAATTCTAAACTTAAAATTTCAAATCTTAAAAAATTACTAAAAAAAATTTTAAGTTATAAAAACTTTAAACCTTCAAAGTTTAATTAATATATTTAAAATATATAAATTTTAAATTAATTGAAACCAAAAATAGAGGTAAATTATTGTTAATAATTTTATTGAAAATAAATTTCCAATTAAATTTATATTTAATAAAGTTAATTATTTTTTTAAAATTCAAAAATTTAAGTGTTTAATTCACTAAAATATATATATATATATATATAAAAAGGGTAAACTATACCAAAAAATAAGTCGAAATTATTATCTAAATTTTAGATTCTTTTTATTTATGTACTATATAATTTAAAATATTTCAAATATAAAAATAAAATAAATTCTAATAATTATATATAAAGAAATATTAAAATTTAATAAATTATAATTAATTAAATTAAAAGATTTATTAATTAAAGAATAAAAAAATATAGAGTTAAAAATTATAATTCGAGAGTAAAAATAAAAATTAATTAAAGAAAATAATATTATTAATATTAATAAATTAAATGATAAAGCCCCATAAGTAATATTTACAAATATTAATTTATTTAAAAATCCTGTAAATGGGGGAACACTAGCTAAAGAAAAAATTAAAAAATTTGTTATAAAAATTATTGTTATTGAATTTTTTATAAACGTTAATTGAAATAAATAATTTAAATTTAAAAACTTAAAAATCAAAATTAAAAAAAAAGTAATAAAACAATAAAATAAAAAATATAATATTCAAATTTTTTCATTAAAATTTATTATTAAAATAATTCATAATATTTGAATAATTGAAGATATTGATAAAATTAACTTTAAAGATTTTATTTTTAATCTTATTAAAGGGGAAATAAAAATTAAATAAAAAAAAAAAATAAAAAAAAAATTTATATTTTTAATAAACTTAGAAATAACAAATAAAGGAATAAATTTTTGAATACATGAATTCAAAAAAAAATTTATTCAATTTAATTTTTTTATAAATTTTAAATACCAATGATATAGGGGAGGCATCCCTATTTTTAAATTTATTGAAAAAATCAAAATTATTGAAAAAAAATCAATTAAAAATTTTAAATTTAAAAAAATTGATGATCAAAGAAAAATATATGAACATAAAGATTGAATTAAAAAATAATTTATTAAAAATTGATTTTTTAAGTAATTTGTATTAGTTAAAATTCTAATAAAACAAATTATATTAATTTCTATAATTATTCAAATAAAAAAATTTGAATTTATAAATAATAAAATTAAATTTGTCCTTAAAATTACAGGAATAGTAATAAAATAATAAAATAAATAAATTCAAATTATGAAATGCCTGATTAAAGGGTTATTTTGATAGAATAATTTATATAAATTTAAATTTATTTTCATAA